TAACCTGGATTTGGCTAAAAGGACCTATTATTTTCATTCTCAGTCCCTATTATTCTTATTCTAAAGTACCATTGGAGCTCCTTTTCCCGACAACAGATCGGAGAGCTTACTTTCTCAAGTCATACGTCTTTTGTTCAGCCAACAGTGTTCCGCTCTACTTATTATTACTTACTAGCGCCCTTCACTTCCACTCATACATACTCAATTTTTCCAGCTTATTCCAAAATCAAAGCTACTTGCTTATAAGAGAAGAGCAAGGTGCGTAGCTGGCTTGTTAAAGCATGGAAAGGTATCCAGAAAGCACAGTAAGAGCTATGATATAGGCGCCCTCTCATCTAATACCCGCTACTAAGGATTGAAAGTAGCACAATCGGCTATAGAACTCCAGATCTACGAATAGCCGCGGGCAAGCCGCCCCTTTAACAAGCAAGTAGCTAGCTTCCACCTTACTTAATAGCAAGGCGCGAAAGCCTTCGCCTATAGCTTCTACTTCTACTTAGCAGCCCAAATAAAGTACCCCTGCTTCCTTTAAGATAAGAGGCTAGTACTAAAGCTACTAAAGCGAGTATACAGGCATTTGCCCGATTGCTTTAAGAAACGCTTTACCTCCTACTTTCACCTGCCCTTGTCATCCATTTCTCCCCCCGCATCCGGTTCTACCTGTCATATGATTGCTGGCCCCGTATCAGGCAGGAGCGCTCTACTAGGTTTCACTCCGTTCCTCTCATTCCCACCGGTTCCGACAAGATCGAGAAGGTGAGCTCTTCGCCCAACCCAATACTTATCTTCCCCTTTTCTCTGGGACAATGAAGGGTGGTGGTTTATGTAAATTCCTTCTCTTTGAAGCCCTTTGAAGCCCTTTGAAGTGAAGATAGGATTTCATGGTTCGGGATAAGTTCAGTCGATAAACCGATCGACCCGCCTGTTAATACATATATAATATGGATTGGGATTCCTCTCTTCAATTCCGTTCAAAGGCGGTAGGGTGAATTGACGAAGAGAGGGTGGAACTTGGACATTTACTTCATTGTCAGCTCAACACCCGGCACACAAAGATTTCTCTGCCTCCCTTAGCTGCCTAGCTAGCTTCTTTCAATCGCGTAGCTACCAGTCCTAGCAAAGACAAGACAGTGGGTCCAACCATGCCCATCTCTTTCTCTTCTGCTTTCGGTATTAAGGGAATTCTTTACCAGCTTGCTTGAGTGAATGAAGAGTATTGATTTCTTTCTGTCTTCGCTCTTGCCTATGCCTTAGCAACCGGTGCTCCAGGTCTTTATGGGTAAACCAAAGAAAATATAACGGCTTAAAGACTAGGCCTGCGCTTACCTTTAATGGCTTTTGGATGGCTCTTGCCTCTTGCCCTACCGATTTATGCTACCTCGTATGGTACTGGTACTGTCTTTCTTTCTCGCTGCGTCTTTTTCTACAGGCCCAACCAGCAGCTTAAGAAGTCATTCCAGTGCCAATTTCATAGCCTTTCCCATAACATAAAAGGTAGTGCCTCCCACCTTCCTCCGGTCTACTGCTTATAAATCAATGGCTTAGACCCGGGCTTTAGCTCTTTAAGGCAGGAGATTCTATGCCACTAAAGCTTTATGCCATCGAAGACTGGTCCCGAAAGCGATTAGTAAGCGAACTAGGATCTGCAACATTCTACTTTGATCCGCCTTGGTTCACGCTCTACCTATCTTATTCCTTCACAGCCCTTATCATGGACTATCGCTTAGCTACGACCGCCTAGCGAACTCCTTAGCTCATCTAAGTCGGAGAGGGTATTTATTCATCTGCTCTTCCGGGGGCACCCTTCATCACAGACTTAGAGAAATATCGTAATGTAAGTAGTCTTCGAAAAGGAGAGCTAAAATCCTTTCTTTCTTTGAATAGTATAAAGAGAAGAGAGATAGGAAGAATGAAAAGGTCGAGAACTTTGTTGCGAGCTGGACTCGAAGAGGTCTTTTTTTGCTTGCCCTATTGAGAGAGATTCTCTTCCATTCTCTCTTCACCAGACAGATAGACAAAGAGGCAATCCGATAGATGGATTATGGCTTCCTCACTATCAGCAAGCTCCCACAGGCGATGAACTCCTTCCTCATTCGGATTGTAGCCTAGAGTGAGAAATTTTCTTTCAAATAGGAGTAGCTAGATTCAAGCAAGCATTCCAGCTAAAGGAGAAATGGGGCTGACGAAGGGGAAGAAGCGGGGTAGAGGAATTGGTCAACTCATCAGGCTCATGACCTGAAGATTGCAGGTTCGAATCCTGTCCCCGCCTAATCACTTAAGGGGCGTCTGGACCAGAAATGGGTAGGGCGGATCAGTGATTCTGATCGCTCGGGATCGCCGTTTCCCGTTCCCCGCGAGGCAGAGAACTGGTTTGGTGCAGAGGGTTGTCACCTAGAATCAGGAGTGCTTATCCCCTCACCTAATATTCTTTCTCTAACCTCACCGTGTCTGAGCAGATTCTCTTCCGGTCTGCTCAACACGGACCTTTTCGGTTAATCAC